GCTAGCGTAGCTTAATTAAAGCATAACACTGAAGATGTTAAGATGAGCCCTAGAAAGCTCCGCAGGCACAAAAGCTTGGTCCTGACTTTACTATCAACTTTAGCTATACTTACACATGCAAGTATCCGCACCCCTGTGAGAATGCCCTAATAGCTCCCTGCCCGGGAACAAGGAGCTGGTATCAGGCACAACTAATTGTAGCCCACGACACCTTGCCTTGCCACACCCTCAAGGGAACTCAGCAGTGATAGACATTAAGCCATAAGTGAAAACTTGACTTAGTTAAAGCTAAGAGGGCCGGTTAAACTCGTGCCAGCCACCGCGGTTATACGAGAGGCCCAAGTCGATAGTCAGCGGCGTAAAGAGTGGTTAGAAGGAACCCGTTACTAAAGCCGAACACCCTCAAAGCTGTTATACGCACCCGAAGGTGAGAAGCCCATCCACGAAAGTGGCTTTACAACCTTGAATCCACGAAAGCTATGATACAAACTGGGATTAGATACCCCACTATGCTTAGCCCTAAACATCGACAACAACATACACCTGTTGTCCGCCTGGGAACTACGAGCATCAGCTTGAAACCCAAAGGACTTGGCGGTGCTTTAGATCCACCTAGAGGAGCCTGTTCTAGAACCGATAACCCCCGTTCAACCTCACCCTTCTTTGTTTCCCCCCGCCTATATACCGCCGTCGTCAGCTTACCCTGTGAAGGACTTATAGTAAGCAAAATTGGTACAACCCTAAACGCCAGGTCGAGGTGTAGCGTATGGAAGGGGAAGAAATGGGCTACATTCTCTGACACAGAGAAAACGAATGATGTACTGAAATACACGTCTGAAGGAGGATTTAGCAGTAAGCAGGAAGTAGAGTGTCCCGCTGAAATTGGCCCTGAAGCGCGCACACACCGCCCGTCACTCTCCCCAAACTAATTGAATTCAATTAAATAAAACCCCATCACAGTAAAGGGGAGGCAAGTCGTAACATGGTAAGTGTACCGGAAGGTGCACTTGGAAAAATCAGGGCATAGCTAAGACAGAAAAGCATCTCCCTTACACTGAGCAGTCATCCGTGCAAATCGGATTGCCCTGACGCCCATTAGCTAGCCGCCTCCACTAAAAACAACAAATCCCCATCAATAACCCCTAAGACACTCAAAAACACCAAACAAACCATTTTTCCTCCCAAGTACGGGCGACAGAAAAGGACCCGCCGCGCCATAGAGAAAGTACCGCAAGGGAACGCTGAAAGAGAAATGAAACAACCCAGTAAAGCCTAAAAAAGCAGAGATTTTAACTCGTACCTTTTGCATCATGATTTAGCTAGAAAACCTCAAGCAAAGAGCACTTTAGTTTGATTCCCCGAAACTACGTGAGCTACTCCAAGACAGCCTAACAATAGGGCAAACCCGTCTCTGTGGCAAAAGAGTGGGAAGAGCTTTGAGTAGAGGTGACAGACCTACCGAACCTAGTTATAGCTGGTTGCCTGAGAAATGAATAGAAGTTCAGCCTCTCGGATTCTTCCCTCACCCTTGTCTTCCTCCCCCCTGACAGCCAAAAGAAGCCGAAAGAGTTAGTCAAAGGGGGTACAGCCCCTTTGACACAAGATACAACTTTTCCAGGAGGGTAAAGATCACATTCAAATATTAAGGTAAAATGTTTTGGTGGGCCTAAAAGCAGCCACCCCCATAGAATGCGTTAAAGCTCAGACATACCTATCACCCCCGATCCTGACAATTTCATCTTAACCCCCTAACCCTACCAGGCCGTCCCATGCAAGCATGGGAGCGACCATGCTAATATGAGTAATAAGAGAGCATTAGCCTCTCTCCTTGCACAAGTGTAACTCGGAACGGACCCCCCACCGAACCTTAACGACCCCAAACAAAGAGGGCCCTGAATAACAGACCCGCCAACTAGAAAAATACTCAGCAATCAAATCGTTAGACCCACACTGGTGTGCCTTCAAGGAAAGACTAAAAGAAAAAGAAGGAACTCGGCAAACACATAAAGCCTCGCCTGTTTACCAAAAACATCGCCTCTTGCAAAATTAACGAATAAGAGGTCCTGCCTGCCCTGTGACCATGAGTTCAACGGCCGCGGTATTTTGACCGTGCAAAGGTAGCGCAATCACTTGTCTTTTAAATGAAGACCCGTATGAATGGCAAGACGAGGGCTTAGCTGTCTCCTTTTTCAAGTCAATGAAATTGATCTTCCCGTGCAGAAGCGGGAATTCCGACATAAGACGAGAAGACCCTATGGAGCTTTAGACACCAAGACAGACCACGTCAAAACTCCCTAATAAAGGACCGAACTAAATGGACCCTGTCCTAATGTCTTTGGTTGGGGCGACCACGGGGAAATACAAAACCCCCGCGTGGAATGGGAGTACCCTTGCTCCTACAACTGAGAGCTTCCGCTCTAATAAACAGAATTTCTGACCAACAAGATCCGGCAACGCCGATCAACGAACCGAGTTACCCTAGGGATAACAGCGCAATCCTCTTTTAGAGCCCATATCGACAAGGGGGTTTACGACCTCGATGTTGGATCAGGACATCCTAATGGTGCAGCCGCTATTAAAGGTTCGTTTGTTCAACGATTAAAGTCCTACGTGATCTGAGTTCAGACCGGAGTAATCCAGGTCAGTTTCTATCTATGCCATGATCTTTTCTAGTACGAAAGGACCGAAAAGAAGGGACCCATGCTCTAAGTACGCCCCACCCTCACCTAATGAAATCAACTAAAATAGACAAGAGGACATATTCCCCTGCCCAAGAAAACGGCATGTTAAGGTGGCAGAGCCCGGTGATTGCAAAAGACCTAAGCCCTTTCCACAGAGGTTCAAGTCCTCTCCTTAACTATGATTCACACTCTTATAACATATATTATTAATCCCCTAGCCTTCATCGTCCCCGTCCTCCTAGCCGTTGCTTTTCTCACACTTCTTGAACGAAAAGTGCTTGGCTACATACAATTACGAAAAGGCCCTAACATTGTAGGGCCCTACGGCCTCCTTCAACCTATTGCTGACGGCGTCAAACTCTTTATTAAAGAACCCGTCCGCCCTTCCACTTCCTCCCCAGTCTTATTTATCCTCACCCCCATACTAGCCCTTACATTAGCCCTTACACTCTGAGCACCTATACCCTTACCCTACCCCGTCATCGACCTTAACCTCGGTATCCTATTTATTCTAGCCCTCTCCAGCCTAGCTGTATACTCAATCCTTGGATCGGGCTGAGCATCCAACTCAAAGTATGCCCTTATCGGGGCCCTTCGGGCCGTTGCCCAAACCATTTCATATGAAGTTAGCCTAGGACTAATCCTCCTAAGTGCTATTATCTTCACGGGGGGCTTCACCCTTCAAACCTTTAATGTTGCCCAAGAAAGCATCTGATTAGTCCTCCCAGCCTGACCTCTGGCCGCAATGTGATACATTTCCACACTGGCAGAGACCAATCGTGCCCCCTTCGACCTCACCGAGGGGGAGTCCGAGCTAGTCTCGGGATTTAACGTAGAATATGCAGGAGGCCCATTTGCCCTATTCTTTCTGGCAGAATATGCCAATATTCTACTTATGAACACACTCTCCGCCACCCTTTTCTTAGGCGCTTCCCACGCCCCGACACTCCCTGAACTAACGGCCGTTAATCTAATAACCAAAGCAGCCCTCCTCTCCGTTCTTTTCCTGTGAGTTCGAGCCTCCTACCCCCGGTTCCGATACGACCAACTTATGCACTTAATCTGAAAAAACTTCCTCCCACTAACACTTGCCCTAGTCATTTGGCACCTGGCACTCCCTATCTCATTTGCAGGTTTACCCCCTCAACTATAACCTCGGAGTTGTGCCTGAAGTAAAGGGCCACTTTGATAGAGTGAATCATGGGGGTTAGACTCCCCCCAACTCCTTAGAAAGAAGGGGTTCGAACCCTACCTGGAGAGATCAAAACTCTCAGTGCTTCCACTACACCACTTTCTAGTAAAGTCAGCTAATTAAGCTTTTGGGCCCATACCCCAAAAATGTTGGTTAAACTCCTTCCTTTACTAATGAACCCGTACATCTTAGCCACCTTATTACTCGGTCTAGGTTTAGGAACTACAATCACATTCGCAAGCTCCCACTGATTCCTCGCCTGAATAGGCCTTGAAATCAATACCCTCGCCATCCTACCACTAATAGCCCAATATCACCACCCCCGGGCAGTCGAGGCAACCCTAAAATATTTCCTCACACAAGCAACTGCAGCCTCCACCCTACTTTTTGCAACCACAACAAACGCCTGATTGAATGGGCAATGGGATATTCAACACATAACACACCCCCTTCCCATCACCTTATTCACCCTGGCCCTTGCCCTGAAAATTGGACTAGCCCCCCTTCACATCTGACTCCCTGAAGTCCTTCAAGGCCTAGACCTTGGCACAGGACTTATTTTATCCACCTGACAAAAGCTGGCCCCCTTCGCCCTCCTCCTTCAAATTTATCCCGCCAACTCAACCCTCCTTATTATCTTGGGCTTAATATCAACACTCATCGGAGGCTGAGGTGGACTCAACCAAACCCAACTACGAAAAATCCTCGCTTACTCTTCAATTGCCCACCTTGGCTGAATAATTCTAGTACTACAATTTTCTCCCACCCTTACGCTCCTCACCCTTCTCATGTACCTCACCATAACCTTCTCAACATTCCTTGTATTCAAACTAAACAATGCAACCAACATTAATGCATTAGCCACTTCCTGAACCAAAGCCCCCGCACTCACTGCTCTCACACCACTCCTCCTCCTCTCCCTGGGAGGCCTCCCCCCACTTTCCGGCTTCATGCCAAAATGATTAATTCTTCAAGAATTAACTAAACAAGACCTAGCTTTAACCGCCACTTTGGCCGCACTCACTGCACTCCTTAGCCTATACTTTTACCTGCGCCTATCGTACGCCATGGCCCTGACAATGTTCCCCAATAACCTCACAGGCACAACACCCTGGCGTCTCCAATCAGCCCAAATTACGTTCCCACTCGCCTTTTCAATTTTGGCCACCCTTACACTTCTCCCACTCACCCCTACCATTGTGGCACTATTAACCTCTTAAGAGACTTAGGATAGTACAAGACCAAGAGCCTTCAAAGCCCTCAGCGGGAGTGAAAATCTCCCAGTCCCTGTTAAGACTTGCAGGACATTAACCCACATCACCTGTATGCAAAACAGACACTTTAATTAAGCTAAAGCCTTACCTAGACAGGCAGGCCTCGATCCTACAAACTCTTAGTTAACAGCTAAGCGCTCAAACCAGCGAGCATCCGTCTACCTTTCCCCCGCCTAGCAGCGACTAAAGGCGGGGGAAAGCCCCGGCAGGCGCTAGCCTACTTCTTCAGATTTGCAATCTGATATGTTGAACACCTCGGGGCTTGGTAAGAAGAGGAATTCAACCTCTGTCTATGGGGCTACAATCCACCGCTTAAAACTCAGCCATCTTACCTATGGCAATCACACGTTGATTTTTCTCCACTAACCACAAAGACATCGGCACCCTTTACCTAGTTTTTGGTGCATGAGCCGGAATAGTAGGCACAGCCTTGAGCCTCCTAATCCGAGCAGAACTAAGTCAGCCCGGCTCACTCCTCGGAGATGACCAGGTTTATAACGTAATTGTTACGGCGCATGCCTTCGTTATAATTTTCTTTATAGTAATACCCGTCATGATTGGAGGGTTCGGGAACTGGCTTATCCCCCTAATGATTGGAGCCCCCGACATGGCCTTCCCTCGAATGAACAATATGAGCTTCTGGCTTCTCCCCCCTTCTTTCCTCTTACTCCTGACTTCTTCAGGGGTAGAGGCGGGAGCCGGAACAGGGTGAACAGTTTATCCGCCCCTCGCTGGAAACCTCGCACACGCAGGTGCCTCCGTCGACTTGGCCATCTTTTCCCTTCACCTCGCAGGTGTCTCGTCAATTCTGGGGGCCATCAACTTTATTACAACAATTATTAATATAAAACCCCCCGCCATCTCCCAATACCAAACACCTTTATTCGTATGGGCTGTCTTAATTACAGCGGTCCTCCTACTACTCTCACTCCCTGTGTTAGCTGCCGGCATTACAATGCTTCTAACAGACCGGAACCTTAATACAACTTTCTTCGACCCCGCAGGCGGAGGAGACCCAATTCTTTACCAACACTTATTCTGATTTTTCGGCCACCCAGAGGTCTACATTCTAATTCTCCCAGGATTTGGCATGGTCTCACATATTGTTGCTTACTACGCTGGCAAAAAAGAGCCTTTTGGCTACATGGGCATGGTCTGAGCTATGATGGCCATTGGCCTCCTGGGTTTTATTGTCTGAGCCCACCACATGTTCACAGTTGGAATGGACGTGGACACACGGGCTTACTTTACATCCGCTACAATAATTATTGCCATCCCAACCGGTGTAAAAGTCTTTAGCTGACTCGCAACCCTTCACGGAGGCGCCCTCAAATGAGAGGCCCCTCTTCTATGAGCCCTTGGTTTTATTTTCCTCTTTACAGTCGGAGGACTAACAGGGATCGTGTTAGCCAACTCCTCCCTGGATATTGTCCTTCATGACACATACTACGTAGTCGCCCACTTCCACTATGTCCTCTCAATGGGAGCAGTATTCGCCATTATGGGCGGCTTTGTACACTGATTCCCCCTATTCACAGGGTACACCCTTCACAGTACTTGAGCAAAAACTCACTTTGTAATCATGTTCACGGGGGTAAACCTCACCTTCTTCCCCCAACACTTCCTCGGACTCGCCGGAATGCCTCGCCGGTACTCAGACTACCCAGATGCATACGCCCTGTGAAACACCGTTTCTTCCCTAGGCTCCCTAATTTCCCTCGTAGCAGTAGTCCTGCTCTTATTCATTATCTGAGAGGCTTTCGCTGCTAAACGTGAAGTGTTAGACGTACGCCTTACAACCACTAACGTGGAATGACTTCATGGCTGCCCTCCCCCTTACCACACTTTCGAAGAACCCCCCTTTGTACAAGTTCAATATAGCCGTACGAGAAAGGGAGGAGTTGAACCCCCATAAGTTGGTTTCAAGCCAACCACATAACCGCTCTGCCACTTTCTTCATAAGACACTAGTAAAGTAATTACACTGCCTTGTCAAGGCAGAATCGTGGGTTAAACCCCCGCGTGTCTTGCACCATTAATGGCACATCCCGCCCAACTAGGTTTTCAAGATGCAACTTCCCCTCTTATGGAAGAACTTCTTCATTTTCATGACCACGCTTTAATAATTGTTCTTCTTATTAGCGTGCTAGTACTTTACATTATTGTGTGCATGATTACCACTAAACTATCAGATAAACTTATTCTTGATTCCCAAGAAATTGAAATTATCTGGACTGTACTCCCTGCAATTACCCTAATCCTGATTGCCCTCCCATCTCTTCGAATTCTCTACCTTATAGATGAGATTAACGACCCCCACCTAACAATTAAAGCCATGGGCCATCAATGATACTGGTCCTACGAGTATACTGACTACGAAGACCTTGGCTTCGACTCGTACATGCTACCTACACAAGACCTCACCCCCGGCCAATTTCGCCTCTTAGAAGCAGACCATCGAATGGTGATCCCAGTTGAATCCCCTATCCGAGTACTTATCTCTGCTGAAGACGTACTTCACTCATGAGCAGTCCCAACTCTCGGTATCAAAATAGACGCAGTCCCTGGCCGACTCAATCAAACAGCCTTTATTACAGCTCGCCCTGGAGTTTACTATGGGCAATGCTCCGAAATCTGCGGGGCCAACCATAGCTTCATACCCATCGTAGTCGAAGCAGTCCCCCTAAACCACTTTGAGGCCTGAACCGCCCTAATGCTTGAAGAAACCTCGCTAAGAAGCTAAATAGGGACTAGCGTTAGCCTTTTAAGCTAAAGACTGGTGGCTCCCAACCACCCTCAGCGACATGCCTCAGCTAAACCCATCCCCTTGGCTTGCCATCATAGTCTTCTCATGATTGACATTTTTAATTATCATTCCACCCAAAATTATAGCCCACATCTTCCCAAATGAGCCCACCCCCCAAAGCACAGAAAAATCCAAGACAGAAACCTGAAACTGACCATGACTGTAAGCCTCTTCGACCAATTTATATCCCCCACCTACCTGGGAATCCCCCTGTTAGCCCTTGCTCTCACCCTACCTTGAGTTCTTTACCCCTCCCCTTCCGCCCGATGACTTAACAACCGTCTACTAACCCTCCAAGGCTGATTCATCAACCGTTTTACCCAACAGATTCTAACACCTCTAAGTCTAGGCGGGCACAAATGGGCCCTAATTTTAACCTCTCTTATGATCTTCCTTATTACCCTTAATATTCTGGGCCTCCTCCCCTATACCTTCACCCCCACTACACAGCTGTCCCTCAACCTAGGCCTTGCAGTCCCACTTTGACTAGCCACAGTCCTCATTGGGATGCGGAACCAACCAACCGCTGCCCTAGGACATCTCCTGCCAGAAGGAACACCCACACCCCTCATCCCCGTCCTAATTATTATCGAGACAATTAGCCTGTTCATCCGCCCTCTGGCCCTGGGTGTTCGACTAACCGCCAACCTCACAGCCGGTCACCTCCTAATACAGCTCACATCTACAGCCGCCTTCGTTCTTTTATCGATGATGCCCACAGTAGCGATCCTCACAACAATTCTCCTATTCTTGCTAACCCTTTTAGAAGTTGCCGTAGCTATAATCCAAGCCTATGTATTTGTATTACTTTTAAGCCTTTACCTACAAGAAAACGTCTAATGGCCCACCAAGCACACGCATATCACATAGTAGACCCCAGCCCCTGGCCCCTAACAGGAGCCGTCGCCGCCCTGCTCTTAACATCAGGTCTCGCAATCTGATTTCACTTCCACTCCACAATTCTTCTGTCTTTAGGTCTTATCCTTCTACTCTTAACAATATACCAATGATGACGAGACATCATTCGAGAAGGCACATTTCAAGGACACCACACACCCCCCGTCCAAAAAGGCCTTCGATTTGGTATAATTCTGTTCATTACATCAGGAGTCTTCTTTTTCCTAGGGTTCTTCTGAGCTTTTTATCACTCAAGCCTTGCCCCCACACCCGAGCTAGGCGGCTGCTGACCCCCCACTGGCATCACCACCTTAGATCCATTCGAAGTCCCCCTACTCAATACTGCCGTTCTCCTAGCCTCCGGTGTCACAGTTACCTGAGCCCACCACAGTATCATAGAAGGCGAGCGTAAACAAGCCATTCACTCCCTGACACTTACTATTCTCCTTGGGTTTTATTTTACTTTCCTCCAAGCCATAGAATACTATGAAGCCCCCTTCACCATCGCGGACGGAGTATATGGCTCCACATTCTTTGTAGCCACAGGCTTTCACGGACTTCATGTTATTATTGGCTCTACATTCCTAGCCATCTGCCTACTCCGCCAAATTCAATATCACTTTACATCAGAACACCACTTCGGATTCGAAGCAGCCGCCTGATATTGACACTTCGTAGACGTCGTTTGACTATTCCTCTATATCTCCATCTACTGATGAGGCTCATAATCTTTCTAGTACTAAGTTAGTATCAGTGACTTCCAATCACCAGGTCTTGGTTAAAGTCCAAGGAAAGATAATGAATTTAGTCACAGTCATCTTTATTATTGCTACCTTACTCTCAACCATCCTAGCCACCGTGTCATTCTGGCTCCCTCAAATGACCCCGGACCACGAAAAGCTCTCCCCCTATGAATGTGGCTTCGACCCCCTCGGCACCGCTCGATTGCCTTTTTCCCTCCGATTTTTTCTTGTCGCCATCCTGTTTCTGCTATTTGACCTAGAAATTGCCCTTCTCCTGCCCCTGCCCTGAGGAGACCAGCTAGCCTCCCCCCTTTTGACCTTCCTCTGGGCCACAGCCGTCCTAGCCCTCCTCACCCTAGGCCTAATTTATGAATGACTTCAAGGAGGCCTAGAGTGAGCCGAATAGGTAATTAGTTTAAGAAAAACACTTGATTTCGGCTCAAGAGCTTGTGGTTAAAGTCCACACTCACCTAATGACCCCCGTTCACTTTGCCTTCTCCTCAGCCTTCATTCTAGGACTAACCGGCCTAGCATTCCACCGAACCCACCTTCTCTCCGCCCTATTATGTCTAGAAGGAATAATACTCTCCCTATTTATTGCCCTCTCTCTATGGACCCTCCAACTAGACTCCACTAACTTCTCAGCCTCCCCCATGCTCCTTCTAGCATTCTCAGCCTGTGAAGCGAGTGCAGGCCTCGCCCTACTAGTCGCCACCTCCCGAACCCACGGCACTGACCGCCTACAAAGCCTGAACCTCCTACAATGCTAAAAATCCTCATCCCCACGTTAATGCTTGTCCCGACAACCTGACTAGTTCCTGCTAAGTGACTCTGACCTACAACACTCACGCACAGCCTGCTAATTGCACTAGCCAGCCTCACCTGACTAAAAAACCTATCAGAGACAGGCTGAACTTTTCTGAATCCCTACATAGCAACAGACCCCCTCTCAACGCCCCTTCTAGTTCTTACTTGCTGACTTCTTCCCCTCATAATCCTCGCAAGTCAAAACCACACAGCCCTCGAGCCCATTAACCGCCAACGAATATACGTCACCCTTCTAACATCCCTGCAAATCTTCCTTATCTTGGCCTTTAGTGCCACCGAAGTAATCATGTTTTACGTAATATTCGAAGCTACTTTAATTCCAACCCTATTCCTAATTACCCGCTGAGGTAACCAAGCAGAACGACTCAACGCAGGCACTTATTTTTTATTCTACACCCTGGCCGGCTCACTCCCACTGCTTGTCGCCCTTCTTCTCCTCCAGAACAATGCCGGGACCCTCTCCCTTCTAACCCTGCAATTTTCAAACCCCGCCCAACTCACCACCTTCGCAGACAAGCTCTGATGAGCAGGCTGCCTATTAGCATTTCTAGTAAAAATACCACTCTATGGCGTCCACCTCTGACTGCCCAAAGCCCACGTTGAAGCCCCAATCGCAGGCTCAATAATTCTTGCTGCCGTCCTCCTAAAACTCGGGGGCTACGGCATAATGCGAATCCTTCCCATACTAGAGCCCCTAACCAAAGAACTAAGTTACCCCTTTATCATCTTCGCACTCTGAGGGGTAATCATAACCGGCTCAATTTGTTTACGCCAAACAGATCTAAAATCCCTCATTGCCTACTCATCTGTCGGCCACATGGGTCTCGTAGTGGGTGGGATCCTCATCCAAACCCCTTGAGGTTTTACAGGTGCTCTCATTCTCATAATTGCACATGGCCTCACCTCTTCTGCCCTATTCTGCCTTGCCAACACAAACTATGAGCGGACCCACAGCCGAACAATGGTCCTTGCCCGAGGCCTCCAAATAGCACTCCCCCTAATAGCAACCTGATGATTTATCGCCAGCCTCGCCAACCTAGCCCTCCCTCCACTCCCCAACCTCATGGGGGAACTAATAATTATTACCTCACTATTCAACTGATCCTGATGAACCCTCGCCCTAACAGGCGCCGGAACCCTTATCACCGCCGGCTACTCTCTCTATATGTTCTTAATAACCCAACGAGGCCCGCTTCCAATACACATCATTGCCCTCGAACCCTCCCACTCTCGAGAACACCTCCTGGTAACCCTCCACTTACTCCCCCTGATTTTACTAATCCTCAAGCCCGAGCTAATTTGAGGTTGAGCCGCCTGTAGATATAGTTTAACAAAAACATTAGATTGTGATTCTAAAAACAGGGGTTAAAGTCCCCTTGTCCACCGAGAGAGGCTCGCTAGCAACGAAGACTGCTAATCTTCGCCACCTTGGTTGAACCCCTGGGCTCACTCGAGCCGCTTCTAAAGGATAACAGCTCATCCGTTGGTCTTAGGAACCAAAAACTCTTGGTGCAAATCCAAGTAGCAGCTATGCACACTACTTCACTAATAATAACCTCAAGCCTAACTATTATCTTCTTTCTCCTAGCCTACCCTGTCTTTACAACCCTCAACCCTCGCCCTCAAAACCCCGATTGAGCCCTCTCCCAAGTTAAAACAGCAGTGAAACTAGCCTTTTTCGTGAGCCTTCTCCCCCTCTTCCTGTTCCTTAACGAAGGCGCAGAGACAATCGTCACTAACTGAACCTGAATAAATACATTAACCTTTGATATTAATATCAGCTTTAAGTTCGACCACTATTCAATTATTTTCACCCCCATTGCCCTCTACGTCACCTGATCAATTCTCGAATTTGCATCCTGGTATATACACTCAGACCCCTTCATAAACCGATTCTTTAAATACCTTCTCATCTTCCTAATTGCTATAATTGTCCTTGTTACAGCGAACAACATATTCCAACTTTTCATCGGATGAGAGGGCGTAGGAATCATATCATTCCTCTTAATCGGCTGATGATACGGCCGAGCAGACGCAAATACCGCAGCCCTCCAAGCCGTTCTCTACAACCGAGTGGGGGATATCGGCCTAATCTTCGCCATGGCATGAATAGCAACCAATCTTAACTCATGAGAAATACAACAAATATTTGCAGCAGCTAAAAACCAGGACCTCACCTTCCCCCTCCTAGGGCTCATTCTTGCCGCAACTGGTAAGTCAGCCCAATTTGGACTCCACCCTTGACTTCCCTCTGCCATAGAGGGCCCCACACCGGTCTCCGCCCTACTACACTCCAGCACTATAGTCGTCGCCGGTATTTTCCTTCTCGTTCGAATAAGCCCTCTCTTAGAAAACAACCAAACAGCCCTCACCCTCTGCCCGTGCCTAGGCGCCCTAACCACCCTATTTACTGCCACCTGCGCCCTCACCCAAAATGACATCAAAAAAATCGTTGCTTTCTCCACATCAAGCCAACTAGGCCTGATAATAGTAACTATCGGACTTAACCAGCCTCAACTCGCCTTCCTCCACATTTGCACCCACGCTTTCTTTAAAGCAATACTCTTCCTCTGCTCGGGCTCAATCATCCACAGTCTTAATGATGAACAGGACATCCGAAAAATGGGGGGCATGCACCACCTCACACCCTTTACCTCCTCCTGCCTTACTATTGGAAGCCTTGCCCTCACAGGCACCCCCTTCTTAGCGGGCTTCTTCTCAAAAGACGCTATTATTGAAGCACTAAACACATCCCATCTAAACGCCTGAGCCCTCGCCCTCACACTCCTTGCCACCTCCTTTACAGCCATCTACAGCTTCCGAGTCATTTTCTTTGTATCCATGGGCCACCCCCGATTTAATACACTTTCCCCTATTAATGAAAACAACTCAGCAGTCATTAACCCCATCAAACGCCTAGCCTGAGGGAGCATTCTCGCCGGCCTTTTAATTACCTCCAACATGACCCCCCTAAAAACACCAATCATAACCATGCCCCCACTCCTAAAACTAGCCGCCCTCACCGTCACCATCCTGGGCCTTCTTTTAGCACTAGAACTTGCCTCCCTGACAAATAAGCAATTTAAACCCACCCCAAAACTAACCCCTCACCACTTCTCCAACATGCTTGGCTTTTTTCCAGCCATTATTCACCGCACGCTTCCTAAACTTAACCTGACCCTCGGCCAAACAATTGCCAGCCAGATGGTCGACTTAACATGACTAGAAAAAACAGGCCCCAAAGCCCTAGCCTCCCTCAACATACCCCTGATCACAACAACAAGCAACTCCCAACAAGGCATAATCAAAACGTACCTTACCTTCTTTCTACTAACACTAGCCCTCGCCACCCTAGTATTTATCCTTTAAACCGCCCGAAGGGCCCCCCGACTTAAACCCCGGGTTAGCTCGAGCACCACAAATAAAGTCAAAAGCAGCACCCAAGCACTAATTACTAACATTCCCCCACCCCCCGCATACATTAATGCAACACCCCCCGAATCCCCCCGTAATGTAGATAACTCCCCAAACTCATCCACAGGTACCCAAGAAGTCTCATATCACCCCCCTCAAAAAAGACCTGAAACCATGGCTACCCCTACAACATAAGCAAGAATATACACCACAACAGGACGACTCCCTCAACTCTCCGGATAAGGCTCCGCAGCAAGAGCTGCCGAGTACGCAAACACTACCAACATTCCCCCCAAGTAAATCAAAAACAAGATCAAAGATAAAAAATGACCCCCGTGCCCCACCAAAACACCACACCCCAGGCCCGCCACCACAACCAAGCCCAAAGCAGCAAAATAAGGCGAGGGGTTTGAAGCAACCGCAACCAGCCCTAAAACTAACCCAAATAAAAATAAAGACATAATATAAGTCATAATTTCTGCCAGGACTCTAACCAGGACTAATGGCTTGAAAAACCACCGTTGTTATTCAACTACAAAAACCTTAATGGCAAGCCTACGCAAAACCCACCCCCTCCTAAAAATCGCAAACGACGCACTAGTGGACCTCCCCGCCCCATCCAACATCTCAGCCTGATGAAACTTTGGCTCCCTGCTCGGCCTTTGCTTAGCCGCCCAAATTCTCACAGGACTCTTCCTTGCTATACATTATACATCCGACATCTCCATGGCCTTCTCATCCGTCGCACACATTTGCCGAGATGTTAACTACGGATGGCTCATCCGAAACCTCCACGCCAACGGCGCCTCTTTCTTCTTTATCTGCCTTTATCTTCACATCGGCCGAGGCCTCTACTATGGCTCTTATCTTTATAAAGAGACATGAAACATTGGAGTCGTACTCTTCCTTTTAGTAATGATGACTGCCTTCGTAGGCTACGTCCTCCCCTGAGGCCAAATGTCTTTTTGAGGGGCCACTGTCATCACAAACCTCCTATCCGCCGTACCCTATGTAGGCAACACATTAGTTCAATGAATCTGGGGCGGCTTTTCAGTAGACAATGCCACCCTCACCCGATTCTTCGCCTTCCACTTTCTCCTGCCCTTCATTGTCGCAGCCGCAACCCTTCTCCACCTACTCTTCCTGCACGAGACAGGCTCAAACAATCCGCTTGGCCTAAACTCTGACGCAGACAAAATCCCGTTCCACCCCTATTTCACCTACAAAGACCTCCTGGGCTTTGCAATCCTAATTATCTCCCTTACCGCTCTGGCCCTCTTCTCCCCCAATCTCCTGGGCGACCCCGACAATTTCACCCCCGCCAACCCGCTCGTCACTCCTCCTCACATTAAACCAGAGTGGTATTTCCTATTTGCCTACGCCATCCTCCGCTCAATCCCCAACAAACTGGGAGGGGTCCTTGCTCTTCTTGCCTCCATCCTTGTTCTAATAGTAGTCCCCATCCTTCACACATCAAAACAACGAGGCCTGACGTTCCGGCCCGTCACCCAATTCCTTTTCTGAACCCTCATTGCAGACGTCCTCATCCTAACATGAATTGGCGGTATACCTGTAGAACACCCTTTCATTATTATTGGCCAGATTGCATCCCTCCTGTACTTCTCCCTATTCCTGATTTTCCTCCCATTAGCAGGTTGACTAGAGAACAAAGTTCTTGAATGACGCTGCACTAGTAGCTCAGTTTCAGAGCGTAGCACCGGTCTTGTAAACCGGATGTCGGGGGTTAAATTCCCCCCTACTGCTATATCAAAAAGGAGGGAATTTAACCCACACCACTAATTCCCAAAACTAGTATTCTAAACTAAACTACTTTTTGTACATATATGTATATACACCATACAATTATATCAACCAGATCAATAGTAATTCAATACATACATGTTTTATCAACATTCTCTGGTTTATCACATTCACACGGTACTATTAACAGTTCCCGTACATAAACCATTTAATACTAACATTCAACAGTCATATATATAATGACTGGCGAAATTTAAGATCTAACAGAACAACTCATAAGTTTAGATATACCACGAACTCAACATTCTATTATCCCCCAAAAGCTTAATGTAATAAGAACCGACCATCAGTTGATTTCTTAAGGCACACGGTTATTGAAGGTGAGGGACAAATATCGTGGGGGTTTCACAATATGAATTATTCCTGGCATTTGGTTCCTACTTCAGGGCCATATAATTGGTATCACTCCCCACACTTTCATCGACGCTTGCATAAGTTAATGGTGGTAATACATAACCGGGAGCACCCCCCATGCCGAGCGTTCTTTCTAGAGGGTCACTGGTATTTTTTTTCTCTTTTCCTTTTCACTTTGCATTTCAGAGTGCCCGCGGAAGTAAAATAATAAGGTTGAACATTTCCTCTGAATACAAGTAAAATATGTTAAATGATAAAAGTCATTACTTAAGACTTGCATATAACAATATCAAGTGCATAAACTGTGACTTATTACCTGGAAGATATCTAAGTGTGCCCCCTGGGTTTCTGCGCGTAAACCCCCCTACCCCCCAGCACTCCTGAGATCATTAACATTCCTGTAAACCCCCCCGGAAACAGGAAAATCCCTAGCAGTGTATTTTTTAGCCCAAAGTGTATCTATTTACATTATTAAAATAATGCGCAC